ATTAGGTTCTGCTACCATAGCAGTTCGAAATCCACAAACCATTCCGACCGACGGTCAGAATTTTTTTGAATATGTCCTTGAATTCATTCGAGACTTGAGCAAAACTCAAATTGGAGAAGAATATGGTCCTTGGGTTCCTTTTATTGGAACTATGTTCTTATTCATTTTTGTTTCCAACTGGTCAGGGGCTCTTTTACCTTGGAAAATCATACAGTTACCTCACGGGGAGTTGGCCGCACCCACGAATGATATAAATACTACTGTTGCTTTAGCTTTACCTACGTCAGTAGCATATTTTTATGCGGGTCTTACAAAAAAAGGATTGGGTTATTTCGGTAAATATATTCAACCAACTCCAATACTTTTACCAATTAACATCCTAGAAGATTTCACAAAACCCTTATCGCTTAGTTTTCGACTTTTTGGTAATATATTGGCTGATGAATTAGTAGTTGTTGTTCTTGTTTCTTTAGTACCTTCGGTAGTTCCTATACCTGTCATGTTCCTTGGATTATTTACAAGTGGTATTCAAGCTCTTATTTTCGCAACTTTAGCCGCGGCTTATATAGGGGAATCCATGGAGGGTCATCATTGACTATCTTTCAAAATATGCTTTTTTTTATCCCAAAGCAATGTGTGGGCGGTTCAGATAAGCTATTTTGGAACAGAATAGATACAATACAATATAGGGTATATATGATTTAGAGTAGTAGTAAAAAAAAAATTACGATATTATGGAATTCAATTGTCAAAAAGGGGGGCGGGGTTTAAAAGATCTTTTTCCTAAGATTTAATTTGGTCCACTTCTGTCATATTCCCTCCAATAATATATTTCTTTTTGTTCAGTCAATCACAAGATTTACTATTCATATCATAATTTGGATTTGGATAAGAATTGTTATGTTATCGGGTTCCGGTGTGCGATGAAAAAAAAAAGTTCTATGGAACTATTCCCATTTCACTTGATTTCATTCAATTCAACGATTGATCAAAATTCAAATTAATTTTATGCAATTAGATCTCAAATATTGATATTGTATTGATATGTAAGAATTCAGACTAATGAATTCGTCTATTTGTATTCATGCTTGTATTAATGCGGGATAATGATAAAGAAAAGGAAACCAATAATTTAATTTACAAAGAAGATTCATAAAAAATGGATTAGGTTAGGGGTGGGTTCGTACTGGGTATATGTAATGTAATTTAATGACTATAAGCCAACTTTTCTTTATGTTTCAATTCAAAGAATGATTCTAGAATTGGATTGAATATAAGATGTTAATTTTTGGTTTACGTTATGTAAGAAAGCCATGTATATGTGATATTAGATATTTACTAGTTATATATGAACTACCCATATATCTTATTTATTTTCTTACCCTACCGTGAATTTAGATAGGAATTACAATAGAAGCCCTTTCATTTCGTCTGGGCCGGATGAATAAACAGATAAAATCAAGCATATAGAAGAGAAAGGGTGTAGAATTGAAAGAATGAATGGTTCGTAACAAATAAATGAAATAAAAGAACTAGGCCCTTATGGATTGATTATGGATTGATAAAGACTCTATGGATAGGAACTAAAAACGCGAGATCAAAGCAGTTCTGATCATTCAATAATCTCATTACCTTAATTTGTAAATTTTTAATTTGTAGTTCATAGTTATTTCGACTGGATGGATTTTCGTAATGTAATAATAAGTCATAATTAATTGGTTGCTTGTATCATTAACCATTTCTTTATCTTTATACGAGGAGCTTACCATGAATCCACTGATTTCTGCTGCTTCCGTTATTGCTGCTGGGTTGGCCGTAGGGTTGGCTTCTATTGGACCCGGAGTTGGTCAAGGTACTGCGGCGGGCCAAGCCGTAGAGGGTATCGCGAGACAACCAGAGGCAGAGGGTAAAATACGAGGTACTTTATTGCTTAGTCTGGCTTTTATGGAGGCTTTAACGATTTATGGACTGGTCGTAGCACTAGCACTTTTATTTGCAAATCCCTTTGTTTAATCCTATAGAAATGTGAAAGTCTTTGTTTTGTCTTATTTTATTGCCGTGGATTTGTCGCTTGCTTTTTCGAATTATATCAAGACTTAACTCCTACAACAACTTTAACTTATTCGTTGAGACAATACCCCGTGGGAAGGACTAATTTGAGGATCAGGAATTAGTGGATACACTCGCTTTCTTCCTTCCCGTTCTCAGTCCAATGTAACCTTTTTTTTAGGAAGCGTTGCGACAAACGAGGTATTTTTTAATTGATATGAGACCAGAGACCTAATTATAATAAGTATTTTATTTATTTTTATTGGGAACTTCAATGTAAATAATAAAATAGAAATAAGAATAAAAAAAAGTAATATAAAAAGAACTCTGTTCAATTAGTCCTATCCATAAGAGGAGATCATATGAAAAATGTAACCGATTCTTTCGTTTCCTTGGGTCACTGGCCATCCGCCGGGAGTTTCGGATTTAATACCGATATTTTAGCAACAAA